ACTAAGCAATAAAGTACCCCGTATTTTTCCCTCTGCCTCTGGTTGTCGTGCAATCCCTTCTACAGCTTGCCCTGCAGCAGTGCCTTGACCAACCCCAGGTCCAATAGAAGCAAGCCCTACGGCCAACCCAGCAGCAATAACAGAAGCAGCAGAAATAATTGGATTCATGATAATTTCCTCGTAACCTAAATATAAAATAAAGAAATAGTTAATGATATAATCAACCAATAAATTATGACTTAATTAGTAAATTACCAAGATTGATTCGGTTAAAGTAATTAAGAAGAATTCCGGATTGAAAATAGTAATAGTTATTGAACTATACGAATTACTTCAAGATTTCTTTTTTCGTCTCTACCTACATAGTTTTTTTTTGTATGAATATATATAACCTTTGTTCTTATCTTACCTTAAATTTTAAATCATTCTTTGAATTTTTCGTTTTTTTTATTCAATTTCTTTAGTCATTGAATATTCAATTCACAATTAGAGATGAAATAAAAAGGCTTTGTTTTTTTAATCCCTCTAGAAATTTACAGTAGTAGCGGGGCAATTTTTTAAAAATTTTAGATAAAAAATATTAGTTATTTTTAATATAATATCACATATACATGGCTTTATTCTATGCTGTAAACCAATTCTTTGTGTTTTAGATTCAATCGAATTCAAAATCATTTTTTGAAACCCCAAAAACAAAGAAAGAGTTGTCTTATAGTGATCAGATTATATACACCCAGTTTTACCCCCTCACTTCTACTCTATTCTTTTTTTTTCTCTTTTGGTTTGGTCAATCAGTGAATTTAATGTGAATGAAATGGGAATCTCTTGTAGTTCTATATAGTATCTTTTTTAGTTCTATATAGTATCTTTTTATCACACGTCGTAAACGTAAATATCAGACATAATCATAATTATAGCTCTTCATTTTTTATTTCGAATATCCAATATCTATCTATATCTATATATAGATAGATGTTTACTAAGTATATGGATATTTACTATATTGTCTTGGACCGCAGTATCTGTGCGGCAAGCTAAACGAAAAAGACTATATTTTTTAGAAAACTCGTCAATGATGGCTTTCCATAGATTCACCTATATAAGCCGCAGCTAAAGTAGCAAAAATTAGAGCTTGAATACCACTTGTAAATAATCCAAGGAACATGACAGGTATAGGAACTACTAAAGGTACTAAAGAAACAAGAACAACAACTACTAATTCATCAGCTAATATATTTCCGAAAAGTCGAAAACTAAGCGATAAGGGTTTTGTGAAATCTTCTAAGATGTTAATCGGTAAAAGGATGGGAGTTGGTTGGATGTATTTACTAAAATAAGCTAATCCTTTTTTTGAAAGACCCGCATAGAAATATGCAACTGATGTAAGTAAAGCTAATGCAACGGTAGTATTTATATCATTTGTGGGTGCAGCTAACTCCCCATGAGGTAATTGTATGATTTTCCAAGGCAAAAGAGCCCCAGACCAATTAGAAACAAAAATAAAAAGAAACAAAGTTCCAATAAAAGGAACCCACGAAGCATATTCTTCTCCAATCTGAGTTTTGCTCACGTCTCGAATGAATTCAAGAACATATTCAAAGAAATTCTGACCTAAATTGGGAATGGTTTGCAGATTTCGAATAACTAGAATGGCTGAAACTAATAAGATAGCAATTACAATCCAAGAAGTAATAAGTACTTGGGCATGCACTTGGAAACTCCCTATTTGCCAATAGAAATGTTGACCTACTTCCACAGCAGATATATCATATAATCTTTTTAATGTGTTGGTAGCACATAATAAAACATTCATATTGTCCTGTCCTCTAAAAAAAAATAAGAACTTGAAAGGGAATTATTTTTATTCAAACATCTACTTTCCTTTTTGATTTTTCGATTTTCATTTTTTTTTTTGAATACCGCGACTAATCACATAAAATTTATGTTTGTTCTTTTTTAAATTTTTTGTGTAATTTTTGACTAGTATAGTAACCGATTCCTTAAATCTATGAACCCTTTCAACCAAATCCAATATTTTTTTTATCTTATTATTAATCAAGAATTTTGTATATAGCTAGAACGACCCTCACAAATTGCAAATACTAATTTGTTAAGAATTAATCGAATTGAGGCTATAGCATCATCATTAGCGGGAATCGAAATATCGGAGAGGTCTGGGTCACAATTTGTATCAATTAAACAAATTGTTGGAATTTCTAAAGTTATACATTCTCGAAGAGCCGTATATTCTTCTTGTTGATCAACGATTATTACAATATCAGGTAACCCCGTCATATATTTAATGCCGCCAAGATATGTTTCCAAATGAGCTAAATGTCTCTTCAATATAGCGGCATCTCTTTTTGGAAAACTATAGAGTCTCCCCGTCTTTTGTTGCGTTCTCAAGTCCCGGAACTTTTGAAGTCTTGTTTCTGTAGTATACCAATTCGTTAACATACCGCCGGGCCATTTTTTATTAACATAATGACACCGAGCTCTTATTGCAGCCCGGGCTACTGAATCAGCTGCTTTTTTTTTTGTACCAACAATTAAGAATTGTTTTCCCCGACTTGCTGCATCAAAAACTAAATCACAAGCTTCTGATAAAAACCGAGCAGTTCTAATAAGATTTGTAATATGAATACCCTTACGCTTTGTAGATATATAAGGTGACATTTTAGGATTCCATTTTCTACTACCGTGGCCAAAATGAACTCCTGCTTCCATCATCTTTTCCAAAATTATGTTCCAATATCTTTTTGTCATTTATATTTATCCCCACACTTTTCTTTCATTTCAAAAAATTATTTTGAAATGAAAGAAAGAGACCCGGTATACTGAAATAGAAATAAAAAAGTGTTCCGAAGGAACCTTCTCTTCTACCGAAGATTGGCCATTGATATATGATCAGGACATTTTTTTTACTTAATTAATATGAGTATTCTCTTTATTACCTTTCTTTTAGTACAAAATAAAATGATCAAGGGTGAATCCGCCCTTAAGAAAGAATTTTTATTTAAGGAATTAGTAATTCCTAGATTGCTCTGATGTATCACAAAAATTCTAGGAAACAAATTCTCTGTGGTGAAACAAAATATCTCTCATTTCGTCCTTCAATAAATTCTTTTTTTTTGTTTCCAAGGTAATCTTGTTATATTGCCTTTGCTTTGAACGGTGCATTATTCTTTTGAATCCGGTACCAACTGGTATCATTCCCCCTAAAACAACGTTCTCTTTCAGACCTTTCAACCAATCTATGCGACCCCGGAGAGCGGCTTTTGCTAAAACTCTAGCAGTTTCTTGAAAACTTGCTTCAGATATGAAACTTTGAGTATTCAGAGATGTTTTTGTTATCCCCAATAATATAACTCGATAGCAAATCGCCTCTTCTAAGGAACGCCCAGCTCGTTCGGCTCGCAATAATCCAATTAGTTCACCGGGCGAAAAAACATTAGACATTCCATCTTCGGAAACCAATACTTTTGATGTTATTTGACGCACAATAATTTCTATATGTCTATTATGAATGTGAACTCCCTGGGATCGATAAACTTTTTGAATTTTATTAGCCAAAGAAATACGACTTTGCGCTATAGTTAGCTCAGCACCAATCAAGAATCCCCATGGAATGCCAAGAATTCTTATTATATGCCCGTTCCAAGTATCAACTCTCTTTTCTAGGTTCATTGATATTGAATCAATCGAACGAACTTCTAATACCTGTTCGACTTTTGGAAGACCTTGTGTTATATCACCTGATCTCGATTTTTCATATATAAATGTAACTAATATATCTCCTTCAGAACGTATTTCTCCATAATGGCCATGAACAGTTGCTCCTGGAGTCGCCAAATAAGGGTTAGCCGATCTTATTCCTACAGAATCCATTTGAACAGTTAGAACTTGACCCGATTTTAGGTGGGATGCATTTTTCGTTTGAACTATACATCCATTTTCGCAAATAAATTGCCCCAGACTTGTAAACGTTTTTTCACAAAAATTATGATGGATAAAATGCCAATTCAAATAGAATGGATTTAAAATGATGTTATTACATAGATCAGGTTTATAAATTCTCTCGTTTTCGTCCATTAAAAAATATTGGAATACTTGAAAAGTTTCCTTTAATTTGTCAAGTTGCAAATTTGGATTCTGAGTTATTAAACAGTCAAAATCCAAATTTGCAACTTGAAGGGCTATTCCTAAAGGACCTAAGGAATTATTAATGGGAATTTTAGGATCTCTTTGAGTTTTATTAATTCCTTCTTTTATCCCATTGTAATATTTTCCATCGTTGAATGATCGTATTTGAAAACAATTAGATGATGACAAAATTAGAAAAGATCGGCATTTTTTAGTTCTATTCAACAACATACGAATAGTTCCGTGATTTTGACTAAGTGATTTTTTCATTTTTTCCCTCGAATCTATAGAAAAAAATGGATTGATGTAAGTCCGATCTGACTCATTATCCAAAAGAAATCCTGAAACGGACGTATCATTCCTTTTTCTTTTATATGAAATATGGGATTTCACTAAGTCAATTCTTAAGAAATATCTAACCAAACCATTTGTACTTACTTCAACAAAAGAAGCATGCGCATTTTCAATAGAAGAAAATTTTTTGTCTTGATCCCAATTTAAAACTAAACACGTCCGAACTAATTGAAAACTTGTATCAGAAATTCCCTTAATTGATTTTCCATTTCCAGAAAGAATATAATTAATAACTTGAAGTTCCAGATTATCTCTTTCTTGGAACATATCTTGAGGAAAAAGTTTTATTAAATTGATACTATCCGCTATTTCATATAAAATTACGGGTCGAACCAAAACTAAATACTTTTTTTTCGTAATTGTGATCCATTGGGCATAGATCCAATTTTTCATTTTATTTGAATTTTTTTTTTTCGTTCCGGGTGGGATCAACATGGCACTGTGTCGGGATATCTTATCCATTTCTCCGGGAAAATAGATATCCCCGGAAAAAATTTTTAATTCAATCTTTTTTTTTTTCTTTTCCACTCGGACCAATCCCCTTACTCGACTTTTTATATTTAAAGCGATTGGTGTATCTACTTCAACGATACTATTGTTTCGTACCATTATGGAAGAAGATTCGGGTAAAATATGAACTTCCTCAGAAATGAAAAAAAAAGGATCTACTTTTATTTGGTATTTTGGCTTAAATTCTTTAACTGCTTGATACTCAATTAAAAAATCCTCTTTTTTAAAAATTGAATTGATATCTATAGTCCTATATTTAGTAATTCCCGAGCTCTGTGTTCGGTATTGAGGATCATCGAAATAAGCAAGAATACTATTTCTACGAAAAATACCATTGATTGATATTTCAATCGAGATACTGGAAGTTAACGTTAGTTCTTTGTCTCGTTCTTGAATCGATTGGAATGGAAATGGAATGATTAATCTATTTCTTCGCCTCTTTGCTAATAAATCCGTAGTATCATGGAAAAAAGCAGGATGTGTAAAATGACAATGATCTTTACATATGTTTTGATTAAATATTGAATAATCTGGAATCTTTCGTTCTTTTTTATCAAAAGAATTGAAACGAAATAATTTATGTCTTACTTGATCATAACTTACTAAAAGATTAGAAATATCTCTTTCTCCAGTAGAAAGATAATGAATGTTCATTTGATCTTGATCTTTTAGGATTGAAAAAGAGCCTGAATCGAACCTGTATGATTTTCCTGATAAAATCCATAAATGACTGGTTTTTGGTAAGATATGGACATTACTATATCTAAATTCTGATGCATGGTACACATCGGTACTCCAATGCATTTCTCCTTCTAAATCTGAATACACATGTTTTCTAACCTTTTCTTTTAAATTCAAAGTGTATATTCCTGCGCGAATCTCGGCAATCACTTGTTCTGATTTTACATATTGATTATTTTGAACTAATAGAAAACTTTTTGGTGGAATAGTCACATTATGTATAATATCACCACTTTCAATAGTTACACACAAGTCTATATAACATAGAAAAGCAGGATGCCCGTGACGTGTACGTGTAGGATGAACAAAATCCTCATTGAATTTAATTTTTCCATTATAAGGTGCTCTCACCTGTTCTGCAGTACCCCCTGTAAATACTCCGCCAGTATGAAAAGTTCTTAGTGTTAGTTGAGTGCCCGGTTCTCCAATTGATTGGCCCGCAATAATACCCACAGCTTCTCCTAATTCCACCAGGTGGCCATGAGTAGGACTTTGGCCATAACACAATCGGCAGATCCACGATGGATTCCTACAGGTAAAGGGAGTTCGGATAGATATTCGTTGTGTTTGAAAGGTTTTAAATCGATTGATAAGTCCAATTCCAATATCTTGATTTCGAACGGCAATGCATCGCGAACCTCTGTATATATCGTCTGCTAATACACGACCAATTAATGTTTGTATCCAAATTCTTTCTGACATCATTCCATTCTGGATATTCACCGAAATTCCTCGAATGGTATCACAATCTGTTCGACCTACAACAATATGTTGAACCACTTCAACAAGTCTGCGTGTAAGATATCCAGCATCTGATGTTCGTACAGCAGTATCGACAACCCCTTTACGGGCTCCGTAGCAAGAAATTATATATTCTGTTAAAGATAGTCCTTCGCGTAAATTGCTTTGAATAGGTAAATCAATCATTTGTCCTTGTGGATCCGACATTAATCCTCTCATACCTACTAATTGGTGTACTTGAGATGCATTTCCTCTAGCTCCCGAAAAAGACATTATATGGACTGGATTAAAGGGGTCGGTCATCCTAAAATTAGGATTCATTTCTTGTCGCAAATATTCACTTGTAGCATACCATATCTCAATGGATTGGCGTAATTTTTCTACCGCATGTATATTCCCATAATGATGATGTTTTTCCAAAATCAAACTTTGTTGTTCAGCATCTTGCACTAGCCATCCTTTAGACGGTATTGTTAAAAGGTCATCAATTCCTAATGAAATGGATGTAGCCGTAGCTTGACGGAATCCTAGAGTCTTTACTTGATCCAGGATATGTGATGTATATGCCATTCCGAAGTGATCGATTAATCTGCTAATAAGTCGTTTAATGGCAGTTCCACCTATCACTTTATTGTGAAAAATTAGATTGGCCCGTTCTGCCATAAGTACCTCCATATTCTACTCAGTGGGATTCGGTTCAACAATGGGTTTGAGTCAATGATTGGAAAACTTCCTTTTCTTTATCTTGATTTGCGTAGAAATTGAAAAACTATGATCCTAGTTAAAGTTAAATCGCGAAGACCTGAATTTACACAGGTATCATAAATTTGCTTATCTTAGATATCAACTATCTACTTAGATATCATATGAATATGAATAGGCCCGGCAAAAACCTTGTATAGCTTCTTCGATTTCTCGATAAAAAGAAATATGACCAACAGTGGTTCGAATGTATATAGAACGAATTTCTTTTTTTGTACTTCTTACTACTAGATAATGTCCATAAATTTC